TTCCAATTTCATCTATATCGAATTTGAATATCAGAATAGTGGATAGAGTCCTGATTCAATAGGTTAGGTCCACTTACTTTTTCTTTTGTTGATTTCTAATCTAATCTTTACAATTGATTTTGGATTTGATTGGGTTAGACAAAAAATTTGGCGATTTAAGAGCCAACTTATCATTATTTATTTTAATATAATAAATAAATGTTAAACTCTATAACTATAATTAATCTACTATAAACCATTCGAATTTATTCGAATTGAATTCGAAATTTTATTATAGATATAGAATTGCTTACTTTACTATATTTATTACAAATATCCACAATATCTATATTCCCCCCCTTCAATCTATTCTCCTAGGAATACTACCATTGAAGTTTTATGAAAAAAGGTCAAAGCCCCCTATCGGATTTGAACCGATGACTTACGCCTTACCATGGCGTTACTCTACCACTGAGTTAAAAGGGCTTCAATTCCGAAATGAGCCAGCATGTAGATAATATCTATCTATGGAAATCGATTCCAAATCAAATCTATCTAAAGTAAATAGATTCAAATCCAATTATTATATGGAGTCAACTTTTAATAATTCATTCATAAACGAGCAATTTCATTTACCTAATGAGTATAAACTCAATTAGTGAATATCAATTAGCGAATATAGGTAATAAAGGGGGTTTATTTATATTGAATTTGATAAAGATTAATGCAATGGATTTTTGATGAATTTTTTCAAAGCCGAACCTAATTGAATTGACCACCATCATAACGAAATTCATTTGATTTATATATACGTGTACCTACCAATTCAACATAGATCAAAGATATTTCATCGAATCATTGATGAACAGATTCTATTTGTCCCCCGAGCAAAATTATTAGTTATAGAATATTATTCTATAATAATATTCGAATTTATTAATATTATCCATTTTTTTAGTAAATTTAGTCAATTTCTTGAGAAATTTCTAGACCTTAGAGAATTCTAAATTCTATTTAATAATGAAATTCTATTGAAATTCGAATATTATAATGAATAATGGAATAATGGTGATTAGAATGAACCATTCATGAATAGAAATGAGGAATCAAAAAATTGTATGGAATCATGAAAGGCGGAAAGATCTTTCGAATCGAGTCCTACCATTTCGTTATATTGACAATTTCAAAAAAACTGTTCATACTATGAGCATAGTATGCTGACCAATGTGCCCCCATCGTCTAGTGGTTTAGGACACCTCTCTTTCAAGGAGGCAACGGGGATTCGACTTCCCCTGGGGGTAGGGTATTACGAAAGGAAGTGGATCAGGGATTATTAAGAAATATTGAATTTCTTCTTCCTGGGTCGATGCCCGAGCGGTTAATGGGGACGGACTGTAAATTCGTTGGCAATACGTCTACGCTGGTTCAAATCCAGCTCGACCCAATAATTCACTGATCCGCCATGAAATGATATTACCCTCTTCTTCTGTTTTGTTCTGTTTTCTAGAAATGCCTGATACAAAAAAAAAAAAGAAAGAAATCAAAATTTCTGCTATATCTTTACTTGTATTTTATTTACTTTTTTTTTTCTTTTTTCCCACAAATTCTGATCTTGGTAATGATCTAGATACATATCAGGATTTGTAAATAGAAAGTCTAAGAAAAAGAATAATATAATTTAAAGATAGAAAGAAAAAAGACTCTTCTTTCTTTTCATTTTCATTGAAAGATTTATTATCAATCGATTTTCTTTTTTTGAAATAACGAAAGGATGACTGATAATTTTAGTCATTATCACTAAAGTCATTATCCCTAAAGAGGATATCCATGTGGATATGAATATTACCACTCGCCTCTCTCTTATAACGAGGCGGATTCCAATTCCAATTCAAAATCGAAATAGAACGAGTTTGAATGAAATCATAAGAATTGCTGTACACTTTAATTTCTTTTCTATTTTATTTCCCTGGGATTGTAGTTCAATTGGTCAGAGCACCGCCCTGTCAAGGCGGAAGCTGCGGGTTCGAGTCCCGTCAGTCCCGACGTATTCAAATCCAATAATCCAACCAAAAAAATATATCAATTCCGCTTTCTATTTGCTTTTCTGTAAAAAGGGGACAAATAGTCGAATTTTTTTCTCAAAGAGAAGGAGGTCCTTCTTTTTTTCTTTTATTTTTATTACTTTTTTTCATCAAAAAAAATCGAAATATGGGAATTCCACTTTTTTTAACTAATAGCGCCGGAGACGGGTCGAGACATAATATTCAGGATTTCAAGAGATACCGCGCCGAGTTTGGCTTTTTCGATTTCTCCCAACCTGCGTAATGAAATCGAATCGAGTACCATATCTTATCTTTCCCGATAGTACATATACAAATCGAATTTTTCTTTGTACGATAAAAAATGAATCGAATTTCTTTTGAATTCTTTTAATTGGAAAAGTCTCTTCTTTTTTGAAATAATCTATCTCATTCAAATTGTACACTGAAGTTTTGAAATATTCTATTTATTCCATTACTAATCTTTATCACACCTTTTTCCAATAAGATTAGATCATTTAAAAAAAAGGAGTTTAGAACTTAACTTCCCTTTCTCCATTTCGCTTCTATTGTTTGTTTGGATTTGTTTGGAACCAATGTAAGTGGAAAGGCGGTTAGATGATACTTCGTGAGATGATTGTACAAAGAAAAGAAGGCAATAGTTGTTTGTTTTTTATAGAAAAGAAAGAATGAAAAAGAATTTGAAATTTTATTTCAAAATGAAAATAAAGTAACGAAATTCTCGATTGGGTCAAGAATCCTTTTTTTGATTCGGTATGAATAAATGATCTTTCTATGTTATACTATTCAATTCTCGACGAGGAATCAATTTGATAGGTCAGATATTGTTATTCATGATATTTATCCGATTCGATATCATCGAGATAGAATTTATCTCATTGAATTTAGAGGCAAAAAATTTATCATCTCTATGGGATTAAATCCCGAGTTATTGTGAAGTAAAGAAAAATGAAAGGATGAGATTATGGAAGTCAATATTCTCGCATTTATTGCTACTGCACTGTTCATTCTAGTTCCTACTGCTTTTTTACTTATAATCTATGTAAAAACTGTTAGTCAAAGTAATTAATTTGAACGAAACTTGATGTCTTAGTTCTTAATCAATATCAATGATTAAAAAGAGAAATAAAAAGGATTCCAAATTAGTGTTTTAGACGAAATGTGCGGATTAGAATCAGCAGTATCCTATGAGATCCGATAGTATGGGTAGAAAGAAATAGATATTTCTTTACTACCCATACTATCTATTTTTGTTATTCGAGTTTCTAAAGTTGTACTGTAGAAAGATATAGGTTTAATACAAATCACTCCAAAATGGCATCTTCATTTTCATATATTTAGATATTAATTATCTAAATGGAATGTACATAAGGTCCCAATTCGATTTCGTTTCTTCATCGATTTGATTTGTGTTGATTCGAATTAATCTTAATCTGAAATAGTCGAAAGGCACTTCTGACTCTTACGATTCGAATTCCTGGATTTCTGATTATTTCAAATTTCCTATTGAAATTTGAATATGAATCTTTGAATCTATTGAAATAATCAAATCAAAGAAAAGAAAAAAAAAAGAGCCTAGATATATTTTCTATTACTATATATATAGTATTAGATTAATATAAGAAAATCAAGAAATCTTTTTTTAGCATTCTTAAGTGATTAAACGATTGTCAAATCATCTAAAGAATGGAGTTTTCGAAAAACTTTTCAGATTTCGCCGAAAAGCATTAGTAAACTCCATCGGTTTTGAATCTTTGAATCATGATATGAAATGAATCAAGTCAATAAAGTATAGCATAAATAGGATTTCAAAAATCAGAAATAAAATAGTAAAGTTAAGTAATAAGCGCGCAACGCAATATGCGACTTCTTTAAGAAAATATCTTAGGATGTGTATTATCTCGTTGGAGGACTACTATGTCTATCTTATTTCCCACGGAAACCATTTACATTTAATTAAATAGAATTTCATAACTTGTAAATAGAATTTAATAAGTTGAAATTTTCAAAATGAAAAAAGGAAAGACTTTCTTTTATCTTTGAACAAGAAAAAGGCAAACAAATAAAAAGTAAAAAAGGTTCCTTTCCTCTCTTCCTCATTGACTCGAATTGTCTATATATAACTCTGGTTAAGGGTCGGTTTAGCGAAATAGAAAATTTAAGAAGAATTCGTTTGGAATAAATTTCCTCTCATTTTGATTCTTTTTACTTTCGAAATATGAACACGGGGGAATCATTCAAATATTTGTTTGATTATGATTATATTATAAAGAAAAAGAAAGGGTATTTTGCGTCTATTCTTGAATAGAATAAATTATTCTACCCCAATCCGACTCCAATAGAATTTAGAAATGAAGATTTTTTTTTAATTCAATTTCGAAATTTGTAAGAATTTCGAAATTGAATTAATTGAATTCAAAAGTCTTTGCAGAATGATCTATAAAACAATTGATAGAGTTTAATTTCTCAACTCAATTAGGAGTACCCCTAGAGTCCACTTCTTCCCCATACTACCAGTGAAAGGGAAAATGTAAAGACTACCATTAAAGCAGCCCAAGCGAGACTTACAATATCCATGTCAATTATGTCCCCTATCTCTATGAATATGAAGGAATTTTTCCAGTATTGTTCACTTTGTTTATTGTTCACTAATAATAGTAGTCGAATCGCCGGTGCGGAGTCAAAAAAAAAGGATTTTGGGCAATACCATTGATGAAATAATACAATAAAATCCAATTTCTTTTAAGAAGTTCTTATTCTATTTTTGAATATTTTTGTTTTGGTAGAATCGGTAAAGATTAAGCACAAATAAAAATAGGCAGCGACGCTCTTGGAAGTCTCAAGGGTCCATTTTTTCCTCCGGGTGCTTCTATTGGGAAGAAATTGAAGAAGTTATATCAGCAAAACGAACTAAGGCATTTCGTGTCTTTTGTTGATCAGGCGACACCCAAGATTTGAACTGGGGAACAAGGAGTTGCAATCCTCCGCCTTACCACTCGGCCATGCCGCCCATCGATCGAAAATAGACAAAAGAGTCCCCCTTTTTTATTTCTATCTTGAATCCCCTTTTTCTTAATCTCTCCTTAAAATTTTTCTTTTTAATTAAAAAGAAAACCCTTACTTTTTTGATTGGATCTATTTCTTCGATTCATTTTTTGTTTTATAGAGTTCGAACCGTTAACTATTGACTGTGAATTCATGAATCATTCTTCGATTTTAATCTAAAGTGGCATTTACTTAAAAATATAGGAAAATTCAAATGGATATGTAACTATTTAGTATTTTTTCTTTTCAAAACGAAAATATTTCTCAATTTCTATTATAATACCAATTCCGAGTCTATGTCAACCCCAGAACCGAATGTCAAAACGAAAATATTTCTCAATTTCTATTATAATACCAATTCCGAGTCTATGTCAACCCCAGAACCGAATCGAATGTCAAAACGAAAATATTTCTCAATTTCTATTATAATACCAATTCCGAGTCTATGTCAACCCCAGAACCGAATCGAATGTCAAAACGAAAATATTTCTCAATTTCTATTATAATACCAATTCAGAGTCTATGTCAACCCCAGAACCGAATGTCAAAACGAAAATATTTCTCAATTTCTATTATAATACCAATTCCGAGTCTATGTCAACCCCAGAACCGAATCGAATGTCAAAACGAAAATATTTCTCAATTTCTATTATAATACCAATTCAGAGTCTATGTCAACCCCAGAACCGAATGTCAAAACGAAAATATTTCTCAATTTCTATTATAATACCAATTCAGAGTCTATGTCAACCCCAGAACCGAATGTCAAAACGAAAATATTTCTCAATTTCTATTATAATTGAATAGAAAATAGATTCTAGAGGTTTTGCCAGAGCACGATATACGCTGTCCCGAATCGAACTGCAATAACAGGGGAGACATATAGATAAATAACTATCCTTCTATCTGCGTATGTTTCATAAAGCCCGCTTCCGCGCTTCAATCGTATTATAACGACCTCTCTAAAAAAATAGATAAAAAAATATCTCTTCCGCGTGAATCTTCTTTTTTTTTACTAAAAAAAATTCACGAAAAAGGCTAAGTGCTAAAAGAATCCACACGTAATAATGGTAGAAATGGAATTACCTTTTCGTTTGTTATTCTATACAAAACTTCATAAGTCTAACTTAATAAGTTAAGTGGAATTTTTCAATTCCTTTCTAGTTGTATTTGTTAGAAATTCCAATTTGAGTCTAAAATTCTCTTTATTCCCCTGTTCATACATATTTCATACATTCCATATTGATATATGGGTTAGATCAAATTTTATGCGATTCCGTAAACAGAATCGAAATTTCATTATTGCCAGATCGACCCATATAATTGGATGAAGAACGACTCACTAATGGAATTTTTTTGTCAATAAATGGGAAATTCTAAATGCTTAGAGATGGAAATGAGGGAATGTATACAATACCTGGATTTAATCAGATACAATTTGAAGGATTTTGTAGGTTCATTGATCAGGGCTTAACAGAAGAACTTTCTAAGTTTCAAAAAATTGAAGATACAGATCAAGAAATTGAATTTCAATTATTTGTGGAAACATCTCAATTAGTAGAACCTTTGATAAAAGAAAGAGATGCTGTATATGAATCACTTACATATTCTTCTGAATTATATGTATCCGCAGGATTAATTTGGAAAGGCAGTAGGGATATGCAAGAACAAACCATTTTGATTGGAAACATTCCTCTAATGAATTCCCTGGGAACCTCTATAGTAAATGGAATATACAGAATTCTGATCAATCAAATATTGCAAAGCCCCGGTATTTATTACCGGTCAGAATTGGACCATAATGGAATTTTGGTCTATATCGGCACCATAATATCAGATTGGGGAGGAAGAGTAGAATTAGAGATTGATAGAAAAGACAGAATATGGGCTCGTGTGAGTAGGAAACAGAAAATATCTATTCTAGTTCTATCATCAGCTATGGGGTTGAATCTAAAAGAAATTCTAGAGAATGTGTGCTACCCTGAAATTTTCTTGTCTTTCCTTAATAATAAGGAGAAAAATCAAATTGGGTCAAAAGAAAATGCTATTTTAGAGTTTTATCAACAATTTACTTGTGTAGGCGGAGATCCAGTATTTTCTGAATCTTTATGTAACGAATTACAAAAGAAATTCTTTCAGCAAAGATGTGAATTAGGAAGGATTGGTCGACTAAATATGAACCAGAGACTAAATCTTCATATACCTCATAACAATATTTTTTTGTTACCGCGAGATATCTTGGCAGCTGCGGATCATTTGATTGGAATGAAATTTGGAATGGATACGCTTAACGACAGGAATCATTTAAAAAATAAACGTATTCGTTCGGTAGCGGATCTATTACAAGATCAATTCGGATTGGCTCTGGTTCGTTTAGAAAATGTGGTTAGAAAAACTCTATGTGGAGCAAGTAGCT